GTTAATGTAGCTTAATATTAAAGCAAGGCACTGAAAATGCCTAGATGAGTATATAAACTCCATAAACACACAGGTTTGGTCCCAGCCTTCCTATTGATTCTTAATAAACTTACACATGCAAGCATCCACGCCCCGGTGAAAATGCCCTCCGAGTCAACAGAACCAAGAGGAGCAGGTATCAAGCACACACTTTGTAGCTCATAACACCTTGCTTAACCACACCCCCACGGGAAACAGCAGTGATAGAAATTAAGCCATAAACGAAAGTTTGACTAAGTTATATTAATTAGGGTTGGTAAATCTCGTGCCAGCCACCGCGGTCATACGATTAACCCAAGTTAATAGGAATACGGCGTAAAGCGTGTTAAAGCCCTCTACCAAATAGAGTTAAATTTTAATTAAGCTGTAAAAAGCCATAATTATAACAAAAATAAATGACGAAAGTAACTCTATAACCGCTGATACACTATAGCTAAGACCCAAACTGGGATTAGATACCCCACTATGCTTAGCCCTAAACACAAATAATTATACAACAAAATTATTCGCCAGAGTACTACCAGCAACAGCTTAAAACTCAAAGGACTTGGCGGTGCTTCACACCCTTCTAGAGGAGCCTGTTCTATAATCGATAAACCCCGATAAACCTTACCAATCCTTGCTAATACAGTCTATATACCGCCATCTTCAGCAAACCCTAAAAAGGAACAAAAGTAAGCACAATCATAATACACAAAAACGTTAGGTCAAGGTGTAACCTATGGAATGGGAAGAAATGGGCTACATTTTCTATCTCAAGAAAACTCATATACGAAAGTTATTATGAAACTAATAACCAAAGGAGGATTTAGTAGTAAACTAAGAATAGAGTGCTTAGTTGAATTAGGCCATGAAGCACGCACACACCGCCCGTCACCCTCCTCAAATAAACATGATGCACCAAAACATATTTAAACACATTAACTACATGAGAGGAGACAAGTCGTAACAAGGTAAGCATACTGGAAAGTGTGCTTGGACAAATCAAGATATAGCTTAAACAAAGCACCTAGTTTACACCTAGAAGATTTCATATATCACGAATATCTTGAACCAAAGCTAGCCCACAATTTCACTCAACCTAACAATCAAAGCAAAATAAAACAAAACATTTATTTAATACCTTAAAGTATAGGAGATAGAAATTTTAACTTGGCGCTATAGAGAAAGTACCGTAAGGGAACGATGAAAGAAAATATTCAAAGTATAAAAAAGCAAAGATTACCCCTTGTACCTTTTGCATAATGAGTTAACTAGTATGAAGCTTAACAAAACGAATTTCAGCTAAGCCACCCGAAACCAGACGAGCTACCTATGAACAGTTTATTAAGAACCAACTCATCTATGTAGCAAAATAGTGAGAAGATTTATAGGTAGAGGTGACACGCCCAACGAGCCTGGTGATAGCTGGTTGTCCAGGAAATGAATCTAAGTTCAGCTTTAAATATACTAAAAACCAAACAAATTTCACTGTATTTTTAAAAGTTAGTCTAAAAAGGTACAGCCTTTTAGAAACGGATACAACCTTGACTAGAGAGTAAAATCTAATAACACCATAGTAGGCTTAAAAGCAGCCACCAATTAAGAAAGCGTTAAAGCTCAACAATAACAATAATACTAATTCCACTAGTAAACAATCAACTCCTAGCCCAATACTGGACCAATCTATTAAAAAATAGAAGCAACAATGTTAACATGAGTAACAAGAAGTACCTTCTCCTTGCATAAGTTTAAGTCAGTACCTGATAATACTCTGACTATTAACAGCAAATAAAATCAACCCAACAATAAATAATTTATTAATCATACTGTTAATCCAACACAGGAATGCACTCAAGGAAAGATTAAAAGAAGTAAAAGGAACTCGGCAAGCACGAACCCCGCCTGTTTACCAAAAACATCACCTCCAGCATTTCCAATATTGGAGGCACTGCCTGCCCAGTGACAACCGTTAAACGGCCGCGGTATCCTGACCGTGCAAAGGTAGCATAATCATTTGTTCTCTAAATAAGGACTTGTATGAATGGCCACACGAGGGTTCTACTGTCTCTTACTTCCAATCAGTGAAATTGACCTTTCCGTGAAGAGGCGGAAATAAACCGATAAGACGAGAAGACCCTATGGAGCTTTAACTAACTAGCCTAAAGAAAACAAACACAACCACCAAGGGATAATAACACTCTCAATAGGCTAGCAGTTTTGGTTGGGGTGACCTCGGAGAATAAAAAATCCTCCGAACGATTCTAAAGACTAGACCAACAAGTCAAACCACAATATCGCTCATTGATCCAAAGAAATTTGATCAACGGAACAAGTTACCCTAGGGATAACAGCGCAATCCTATTTAAGAGTCCATATCGACAATAGGGTTTACGACCTCGATGTTGGATCAGGACATCCTAATGGTGCAACCGCTATCAAAGGTTCGTTTGTTCAACGATTAAAGTCCTACGTGATCTGAGTTCAGACCGGAGTAATCCAGGTCGGTTTCTATCTATTATACATTTCTCCCAGTACGAAAGGACAAGAGAAATAAGGCCAACTTTAAGCAAGCGCCTTAAATCAATTAATGATTTCATCTTAATTAACTCCGTAACCAAATCACACCCTAGAAAAGGGTTAGGTTAAGGTGGCAGAGCCCGGTAATTGCGTAAAACTTAAACCTTTATAATCAGAGATTCAAATCCTCTCCTTAACAAAAATGTTTATAATTAACATCCTAATGCTAATTATCCCTATCCTTCTAGCCGTAGCATTTCTCACACTAGTAGAACGAAAAGTCTTAGGGTATATACAACTTCGAAAAGGCCCTAATGTAGTAGGTCCATATGGTCTACTCCAACCTATCGCAGATGCAATCAAACTTTTTATTAAAGAACCACTACGACCAGCCACATCATCAATTTCAATATTTATCTTGGCACCTATTCTAGCCCTAAGCCTAGCCTTAACTATATGAATTCCCCTACCCATACCCTACCCACTCATCAACATAAATCTAGGAGTCTTATTCATATTAGCTATATCAAGCTTAGCTGTATACTCCATTCTCTGATCAGGCTGAGCCTCCAACTCGAAATACGCACTGATTGGAGCACTACGAGCAGTAGCACAAACAATTTCATATGAAGTTACACTAGCAATTATTCTACCATCTGTACTACTAATAAGTGGATCTTACACTCTTTCCACCCTAATCACCACACAAGAACAAGTCTGACTAATTCTCCCGGCATGACCCTTAGCAATAATATGATTTATCTCAACACTAGCAGAAACAAATCGAGCTCCATTTGACCTTACCGAAGGAGAATCAGAATTAGTCTCAGGCTTCAACGTAGAATATGCAGCAGGACCATTCGCCCTATTCTTTATAGCAGAATATGCAAACATTATTATAATAAACATTTTCACAACAATCCTGTTTCTAGGAGCATTTCACAATCCATACATACCAGAACTCTACACAATTAACTTTATCATCAAATCACTACTTCTTACAATCTCCTTCCTATGAATTCGAGCATCCTACCCTCGATTCCGCTATGACCAACTAATACACTTACTATGAAAAAATTTTTTACCCCTAACACTAGCCTTATGCATATGACATGTATCATTACCCATCCTCCTATCAAGCATTCCCCCTCAAACATAAGAAATATGTCTGACAAAAGAGTTACTTTGATAGAGTAAATAATAGAGGTTTAAATCCTCTTATTTCTAGAACTATAGGAATTGAACCTACTCCTAAGAACCCAAAACTCTTCGTGCTCCCAATTACACCAAATTCTAATAGTAAGGTCAGCTAATTAAGCTATCGGGCCCATACCCCGAAAATGTTGGTTTATATCCTTCCCGTACTAATAAACCCAATTATCTCTATTATCATCCTATCAACAATCATACTAGGAACCATTATCGTCATAATTAGCTCCCACTGATTACTTATCTGAATTGGATTTGAAATAAATATACTCGCCATTATTCCTATTATAATAAAAAAACATAACCCACGAGCCACAGAAGCATCAACTAAATATTTCCTAACCCAATCAACAGCCTCAATACTACTAATAATAGCCATCATTATTAACCTAATATATTCAGGCCAATGAACTGTAATAAAACTATTTAATCCAATAGCATCTATACTTATAACAATGGCCCTCGCTATAAAATTAGGAATAGCCCCATTCCACTTCTGAGTCCCAGAAGTAACACAAGGTATTCCTCTATCATCCGGCCTAATCCTACTAACATGACAAAAACTAGCTCCAATATCAGTATTTTATCAAATTTTCCCATCCATTGACCTAAACCTAATCCTAACCCTATCAATTCTATCAATTATAATTGGAGGCTGAGGAGGACTAAACCAAACCCAACTACGAAAAATTATAGCCTATTCATCAATTGCCCACATAGGCTGAATGACGGCAATTCTACCATATAACCCTACTATAACACTACTAAACTTAATCATTTATATTATAATAACTTCCACCATATTCATGTTATTTATAGCTAACTCAACTACCACTACCTTATCGCTATCACATACATGAAACAAAGCACCCATTATAACCGCCCTAGCCCTCGCCACCCTCCTATCAATAGGAGGACTTCCTCCCCTCTCAGGATTTATACCAAAATGACTAATTATCCAAGAAATGACAAAAAATAATAGCATCATCATACCTACCTTTATAGCAATCACAGCACTACTAAACCTCTACTTCTACATACGACTTACATATTCCACTGCACTAACAATATTCCCCTCCACAAACAATATAAAAATAAAATGACAATTCCCCAATACAAAACAAATAACCCTACTACCAACAATAACTGTAATATCCACCCTACTTCTACCACTCACACCAATTCTATCAGTACTAGAATAGGAATTTAGGTTAAATAGACCAAGAGCCTTCAAAGCCCTAAGTAAGTATAATTTACTTAATTCCTGATAAGGACTGCAAGACTATATCTTACATCAACTGAATGCAAATCAATTACTTTAATTAAGCTAAGTCCTCTCTAGATTGGTGGGATCCACCCCCACGAGACTTTAGTTAACAGCTAAACACCCTAATCAACTGGCTTCAATCTACTTCTCCCGCCGCGAGAAAAAAAAGGCGGGAGAAGCCCCGGCAGAATTGAAGCTGCTTCTCTGAATTTGCAATTCAACGTGAAATTCACCACAGGACTTGGTAAAAAGAGGGATTCAACCTCTGTCTTTAGATTTACAGTCTAATGCCTCACTCAGCCATTCTACCTATGTTCATTAATCGCTGATTATTCTCAACCAACCACAAAGATATCGGTACTCTATACTTATTATTTGGTGCTTGAGCTGGTATGGTAGGAACAGCCCTAAGCCTACTAATTCGTGCCGAACTAGGCCAACCTGGAACCCTACTCGGAGATGACCAAATCTACAATGTAATCGTAACTGCACATGCATTTGTGATAATTTTCTTTATAGTTATGCCAATTATAATTGGAGGGTTTGGCAATTGACTAGTCCCCCTGATAATTGGCGCCCCCGATATAGCCTTTCCCCGAATAAATAATATAAGTTTCTGACTCCTTCCCCCTTCTTTCTTATTACTTCTAGCCTCCTCTATAGTTGAAGCTGGAGCGGGAACAGGCTGAACTGTATACCCCCCTTTAGCTGGTAATCTAGCCCATGCAGGAGCCTCTGTAGACCTAACTATTTTTTCTCTACACCTAGCAGGTGTTTCCTCCATTCTAGGGGCTATTAATTTTATTACAACAATTATTAATATAAAACCCCCAGCTATATCACAATATCAAACTCCATTATTCGTATGATCAGTGTTAATTACTGCCGTACTATTACTCCTATCACTCCCCGTGCTAGCAGCTGGCATTACAATACTACTTACAGACCGAAACCTAAACACTACCTTCTTTGATCCAGCAGGGGGAGGAGATCCTATCCTATACCAACATTTGTTCTGATTCTTTGGACACCCCGAAGTATATATTCTTATTCTACCTGGCTTTGGAATAATCTCTCATATTGTAACTTATTACTCAGGAAAAAAAGAACCATTTGGGTATATAGGTATAGTATGGGCTATAATGTCAATTGGATTCTTAGGATTCATCGTATGAGCCCACCATATGTTTACAGTCGGAATAGACGTTGATACACGAGCCTACTTTACATCCGCTACTATAATTATTGCTATTCCAACTGGAGTAAAAGTCTTTAGCTGACTAGCAACACTTCATGGAGGTAATATCAAATGATCCCCCGCTATAATATGAGCCCTAGGCTTTATCTTCCTTTTTACAGTAGGAGGTCTGACTGGAATTGTCCTAGCTAATTCCTCCCTCGACATTGTACTTCACGATACCTATTATGTAGTTGCGCATTTTCATTACGTATTGTCAATAGGAGCTGTATTCGCCATTATAGGAGGATTTGTGCACTGATTCCCACTATTCTCAGGCTATACTCTTAACGACACGTGAGCTAAAATCCACTTTGTAATTATATTTGTAGGTGTTAACATAACCTTCTTTCCACAACACTTTCTTGGATTATCTGGAATACCACGACGCTACTCCGATTACCCAGACGCGTACACAATATGAAACACCATCTCGTCTATAGGTTCATTTATTTCTCTAACAGCAGTTATGTTAATAATTTTCATTATCTGAGAAGCATTTGCATCCAAACGAGAAGTCCTAACTGTAGATCTAACCACAACAAATCTAGAATGACTAAATGGATGCCCTCCACCATACCACACATTTGAAGAACCTACATACATTAATTCAAAATAAGAAAGGAAGGAATCGAACCCCCTATTACTGGTTTCAAGCCAACATCATAACCATTATGTCTTTCTCAATCAATGAGATGTTAGTAAAACATTACATAACTTTGTCGAAGTTAAATTACAAGTGAAAATCCTGTACATCTCATATGGCATACCCCATACAATTAGGCTTTCAAGATGCAACATCACCTATTATAGAAGAACTACTACATTTCCATGATCACACACTAATAATTGTCTTTTTAATTAGCTCACTAGTACTTTATATTATTTCACTTATACTAACAACAAAACTAACCCATACTAGTACAATAGACGCACAAGAAATTGAGACAATTTGAACAATCTTACCAGCTATTATTTTAATTCTAATTGCCCTTCCATCCCTGCGAATCCTATACATAATGGACGAAATTAACAACCCCTCCCTTACAGTAAAAACCATAGGACACCAATGATATTGAAGCTACGAATACACAGACTACGAAGACCTGAACTTTGATTCCTACATAATCCCAACATCAGAGCTAAAACCAGGAGAACTACGACTACTAGAAGTAGACAACCGAGTGGTACTACCAATAGAAATAACAATCCGAATGTTAATCTCCTCTGAAGACGTATTACACTCATGAGCTGTACCCTCCTTAGGGCTAAAAACAGATGCAATTCCAGGCCGCCTAAACCAAACAACTCTTATATCAACCCGACCAGGTCTATACTACGGACAGTGCTCAGAAATTTGTGGATCTAATCACAGTTTCATACCTATCGTCCTAGAATTAGTCCCACTAAAATATTTTGAAAAATGATCTGCATCAATACTGTAAAATCATCAAGAAGCTATTTTAGCACTAACCTTTTAAGTTAGAGATTGAGAGCAGAACACTCTCCTTGATGATATGCCACAACTAGATACATCCACATGACTTATAATAATTCTGTCAATATTCCTAACTCTTTTTATTATTTTCCAACTAAAAATCTCTAAGCACAATTTCTTTTATAATCCTGAATTAACATTAACTAAAACACGAAAACAAAGTACCCCTTGAGAAACAAAATGAACGAAAATCTATTTGCCTCTTTCATTACCCCAATAATTCTAGGCCTTCCCCTTGCTACTCTTATTGTAATATTCCCCAGCCTATTATTCCCAACATCAAATCGATTAATCAATAATCGTCTCCTCTCCCTTCAACAATGAATACTTCAACTTGCATCAAAACAAATAATAGGAATTCACAACACTAAAGGACAAACATGAACACTTATACTAATATCTCTAATCTTATTTATTGGCTCAACAAATCTACTAGGCCTACTTCCCCACTCATTTACACCAACTACACAACTATCAATAAATCTAGGCATGGCTATCCCCTGATGAGCAGGCGCTGTAATTACAGGATTCCGTAACAAAACTAAAGCATCTCTTGCTCACTTCCTACCACAAGGAACACCTACTCCACTAATCCCAATGCTAGTAATTATTGAAACTATTAGCCTCTTCATCCAACCAATGGCCTTAGCAGTACGATTAACAGCCAATATCACTGCAGGACACCTATTAATTCATCTAATCGGAGGAGCCACACTTGCATTAATAAATATCAGCACCACAACAGCCCTCATTACATTCATTATCCTAATCCTACTCACAATTCTTGAGTTTGCAGTAGCCATAATCCAAGCTTACGTATTTACTCTTCTAGTAAGCCTATACCTGCATGACAACACATAATGACACACCAAACCCACGCCTACCACATAGTAAACCCAAGTCCCTGGCCTCTCACAGGGGCCCTATCAGCCCTCCTCATAACATCTGGCCTAATTATATGATTCCACTTTAACTCAATAACCTTGCTTATACTTGGCCTAACCACAAACATACTCACAATATACCAGTGATGACGAGATATTATCCGAGAAAGTACTTTTCAAGGACATCACACCCCAACCGTCCAAAAGGGCCTCCGTTATGGAATAATCCTTTTTATTATTTCTGAAGTGCTGTTCTTTACTGGATTCTTCTGAGCATTTTACCATTCAAGCCTTGCTCCTACACCCGAGCTAGGCGGTTGCTGACCCCCAACAGGCATCCACCCACTTAACCCCCTAGAAGTCCCACTACTTAATACCTCCGTCTTACTAGCTTCAGGAGTCTCCATTACATGAGCCCACCACAGCCTTATAGAAGGAAATCGTAACCACATACTACAAGCTTTATTTATCACTATTGCACTAGGCGTATACTTTACACTACTACAAGCCTCAGAATACTATGAAGCACCTTTCACTATCTCAGACGGAGTCTATGGCTCAACTTTCTTCGTAGCTACAGGTTTCCATGGCCTCCATGTCATTATTGGATCTACTTTCTTAATTGTCTGTTTCTTCCGCCAACTAAAATTCCATTTTACCTCCAACCACCATTTCGGCTTCGAGGCAGCTGCTTGATACTGACATTTTGTAGATGTAGTATGACTTTTCCTCTATGTATCTATTTATTGATGAGGTTCATATTCTTTTAGTATCAACTAGTACAACTGACTTCCAATCAGTTAGTTTCGGTTAAATCCGAAAAAGAATAATAAACCTAATACTAGCCCTTCTGACCAACCTCACACTAGCCACACTACTTGTTATCATCGCATTCTGACTTCCCCAACTGAATGTATACTCAGAAAAAACAAGCCCATATGAGTGTGGGTTTGACCCAATAGGATCAGCTCGCCTACCCTTCTCCATAAAATTTTTCCTGGTAGCCATTACATTTCTCCTATTTGATCTAGAAATTGCACTTCTCCTACCATTACCCTGAGCCTCACAAACTACCAACCTAAACACTATACTCACTATAGCTCTCTTTCTTATCCTATTACTAGCTGTAAGCCTGGCCTACGAATGAACTCAAAAGGGCCTAGAATGAACCGAATATGGTACTTAGTTTAAAATAAAATAAATGATTTCGACTCATTAGATTATGATCAAGTTCATAATTACCAAATGTCCCTAGTCTATATAAATATCATATTAGCATTTACAGTATCTCTCACAGGCCTACTAATATACCGATCCCATCTAATATCATCCCTTCTATGCCTAGAAGGAATAATACTATCCCTATTTGTTATGGCCACCTTAACAATCCTAAATACCCATTTCACCCTAGCCAGTATAATACCTATTATCCTGCTAGTCTTCGCAGCTTGTGAAGCAGCACTAGGCCTATCCCTACTAGTAATAGTATCAAACACGTATGGTACTGATTACGTACAAAACCTCAACCTACTCCAATGTTAAAATATATTATTCCTACAATAATACTTATACCCCTAACCTGATTATCAAAAAACAACATAATCTGAATTAATTCTACAACCCACAGCCTATTAATTAGTCTTTCAAGTCTACTCCTCATAAACCAATTTAGCGATAACAGCCTTAACTTCTCACTAGTCTTCTTCTCCGACTCTCTATCAACACCTCTACTAATCTTAACCATATGACTCCTCCCTCTAATACTAATAGCCAGCCAATATCACCTATCAAAAGAAAACCTAACCCGAAAAAAACTATTTATTACTATGCTAATTCTACTACAACTATTTCTGATTATAACTTTCACCGCCACAGAACTAATCCTCTTCTACATTTTATTTGAAGCAACACTAGTCCCAACACTCATTATCATCACCCGTTGAGGGAACCAAACAGAACGTCTAAACGCCGGTCTCTATTTTTTATTCTACACATTAGCAGGCTCTCTTCCACTGTTAGTTGCACTAGTCTATATTCAAAATACAGTAGGATCCCTAAACTTTTTAATACTCCAATATTGAGTACAACCAATATCCAACTCCTGATCAGATGTATTTATGTGACTAGCATGTATAATAGCCTTCATGGTAAAAATACCACTATACGGCCTCCACCTCTGATTACCAAAAGCCCACGTAGAAGCCCCTATTGCAGGCTCTATAGTCCTTGCAGCTATTCTACTAAAACTAGGAGGATATGGTATACTACGAATCACAATATTCCTGAATCCAACCACTGAATTTATAGCATACCCATTCATCATATTATCCCTATGGGGCATAATCATAACTAGCTCAATTTGCCTCCGCCAAACAGACTTAAAATCACTTATCGCATATTCCTCTGTCAGCCATATAGCACTTGTTATCGTAGCTATCCTCATCCAAACACCCTGAAGCTATATAGGAGCTACAGCCTTGATAATTGCACACGGTCTTACATCCTCTATGCTCTTCTGTCTAGCAAACTCTAACTACGAACGCATCCACAGCCGAACAATAATTCTAGCCCGCGGCCTACAAACACTCCTACCCCTAATAGCCACTTGATGACTCCTAGCAAGCCTAACTAATCTAGCCCTACCACCAACAATCAACCTAATCGGAGAATTATTCGTAGTAATATCAACCTTCTCATGATCTAACATTACAATTATTTTGATAGGAGTAAACATAGTAATCACCGCCCTATATTCCTTATATATATTAATTACAACACAACGAGGAAAATATACCCATCACATCAACAACATTTCACCCTCTTTCACACGAGAAAATGCTCTCATGTCATTACACATCCTACCACTACTATTACTATCCCTAAACCCAAAAATTATTCTAGGACCTCTTTACTGTGAATATAGTTTAAAAAAACACTAGATTGTGAATCTAATGATAGAAGTCCACTACCTTCTTATTTACCGAAAAAGTACACAAGAACTGCTAATTCTATGTCCCCATGTCTAACAACATGGCTTTTTCAAACTTTTAAAGGATAGTAGTTATCCATTGGTCTTAGGAACCAAAAACTTGGTGCCACTCCAAATAAAAGTAATTAACCTATTCTCCTCCTTCACATTAATTACCCTACTCTTATTAACCGTACCCATCATAATAACAAGTTTCAACACCCATAAGACCATCAACTATCCTCTTTACGTGAAAACAACCATCTCATATGCCTTCATCACCAGCATAATCCCCACAATAATATTCATCCACACGGGCCAAGAAATAATCACTTCAAACTGACACTGATTAACTATCCAAACCCTTAAATTATCCCTCAGCTTCAAAATAGATTACTTTTCAATAATATTTGTTCCAGTAGCATTATTTGTCACATGATCTATTATAGAATTCTCAATATGATATATATACTCAGACCCAAATATCAATAAGTTCTTTAAATACCTCCTATTATTCCTCATCACCATACTAATTCTCGTTACAGCAAACAACCTATTCCAACTGTTTATTGGCTGAGAAGGCGTTGGAATTATATCATTCCTACTCATTGGGTGATGGTATGGGCGGGCAGATGCAAACACAGCAGCCCTCCAAGCAATCCTATATAATCGCATTGGGGACATTGGATTTATCCTAGCAATAGCATGATTTCTAGCCAACCTTAATACCTGAGATCTCCAACAAATCTTTATGCTAAACCCAAAAGACTCTAATATGCCCCTAATGGGCCTCGTACTAGCCGCAACCGGAAAATCTGCCCAATTCGGCCTACACCCATGACTACCATCAGCAATAGAAGGCCCTACTCCTGTTTCAGCATTACTCCATTCAAGCACAATAGTAGTAGCAGGCATTTTCTTATTAATCCGCTTCTATCCACTAACAGAAAATAACAAATTCATCCAATCTATCATACTATGCTTAGGAGCCATCACTACGCTATTCACAGCAATATGTGCCCTCACCCAAAACGACATTAAAAAATCGTTGCCTTCTCCACATCTAGCCAATTGGGCCATAATAGTAACAATTGGCATTAATCAACCATATCTAGCATTCCTTCATATCTGCACCCACGCTTTCTTTAAAGCTATACTATTTATATGCTCCGGTTCCATTATCCACAGCCTAAATGATGAACAAGACATTCGAAAAATAGGAGGCCTATTTAAAGCAATACCATTCACCACAACAGCCCTAATCATTGGCAGCCTTGCACTAACAGGAATCCCCTTTCTTACCGGATTCTATTCCAAAGACCTAATTATCGAAGCTGCTAATACGTCATATACCAACGCCTGAGCCCTCTTAACAACATTAATTGCCACCTCTTTCACAGCTATCTACAGTACCCGCATCATCTTCTTTGCACTCCTAGGACAGCCCCGATTTTCAACCCTAATTACCATTAATGAAAACAACCCCTTTTTAATTAATTCCATCAAACGCCTTCTAATCGGAAGCCTTTTCGCCGGGTTCATCATCTCAAACAACATTCCTCCAACAACAGTACCCCAAATAACTATACCTCACTACCTAAAAATAACAGCCCTAGCAGTTACAATCCTAGGTTTCATTCTAGCATTAGAAATTAATAATCTAACCCAAAATCTAAAATTTAATCACCCATCAAGCATATTTAAATTCTCCAATCTCCTAGGGTACTTTCCCACAATCATACATCGTCTAGCTCCCTATTTAAACCTAACAATAAGCCAAAAATCAGCATCCTCTCTCCTAGATCTAATCTGACTAGAAAATATCCTACCAAAAACTACCTCACTAATCCAAATAAACATATCCATAATAATCACAAACCAAAAAGGCCTAATCAAACTATACTTTCTTTCCTTCCTAGTCACAATTCTCACTAGTATTATTCTATTTAATTTCCACGAGTAATTTCCATAATAACTACAACACCAATTAATAAAGACCAACCAGTTACAATAACTAATCAAGTACCATAACTATATAAAGCCGCAATCCCCATAGCCTCCTCACTAAAAAATCCAGAATCTCCCGTATCATAAATTACTCAATCCCCCAAACCATTAAACTTAAACACAATCTCTACCTCCTCATTCTTCAACACATAATAAACTATCACAAACTCCATTAACAAACCAGTAATAAAAGCTCCCAAAACAGTTTTATTAGAGACCCAAATCTCAGGGTACTGTTCTGTAGCCATAGCTGTCGTATAACCAAAAACTACTATCATTCCCCCTAAATAAATTAAAAAAACTATTAAACCCAAAAAAGACCCACCAAAATTCAACACAATCCCACAACCAACTCCACCACTCACAATCAACCCTAATCCCCCATAAATAGGCGAAGGTTTCGAAGAAAACCCCACGAAACCAATCACAAAAACTACACTCAAAATAAATACAATATATACTATCATTATTCTTGCATGGAATCTAACCACGACTAATGATATGAAAAACCATCGTTGTCATTCAACTACAAGAACACTAATGACCAATATCCGAAAATCCCACCCATTAATAAAAATTGTAAACAATGCATTCATCGACCTCCCAGCCCCATCAAACATCTCATCCTGGTGAAATTTCGGCTCCCTACTAGGCATCTGCCTAATCCTTCAAATCCTAACAGGCCTATTCCTAGCAATACATTACACCTCTGACACAATAACAGCATTTTCTTCTGTTACTCACATTTGCCGAGACGTTAACTATGGCTGAATTATTCGATACATACATGCAAATGGAGCATCAATATTCTTTATCTGCCTGTTTATACATGTAGGACGAGGCCTATACTACGGATCATATATATTTCTAGAAACATGAAACATTGGAGTTATTCTCCTATTCACAGTAATAGCTACAGCATTCATAGGATATGTCCTACCTTGAGGACAAATATCTTTCTGAGGAGCAACAGTCATCACTAACCTTCTCTCAGCAATTCCCTACATTGGTACTAACCTGGTTGAGTGAATTTGAGGAGGCTTCTCAGTAGACAAAGCAACACTCACCCGATTCTTTGCCTTTCACTTTATCCTCCCATTTATCATTGCAGCACTCGCCATGGTTCATCTACTCTTTCTCCATGAAACAGGATCCAATAACCCAACAGGAATCACATCAGACATAGACAAAATCCCATTTCACCCCTACTACACCATCAAAGATATTCTAGGTATCCTATTACTAATCTTAATCTTAATAGCACTAGTGCTATTTACACCCGACCTACTTGGAGATCCGGACAACTATACTCCAGCAAACCCATTAAATACACCTCCACATATTAAACCCGAATGGTACTTTCTATTTGCATATGCCATTCTACGATCAATTCCTAATAAACTAGGAGGGGTACTAGCCCTAGTTTTATCCATCCTAATTTTAATCTTCATACCCCTACTTCACACATCCAAACAACGAAGTATAATATTCCGACCCCTTAGCCAATGCCTATTCTGAATTTTAGTAGCAGATTTATTGACACTTACATGAATTGGAGGACAACCAGTTGAACACCCATATATCATTATCGGACAACTAGCATCCATTATATACTTTCTTCTTATCCTAGTAATAATACCGGTAGCCAGCATAGTCGAAAACAATCTCTTAAAATGAAGACAAGTCTTTGTAGTACATATATAATACACTGGTCTTGTAAACCAGAAAAGGAGAACAACTAACCTCCCTAAGACTCAAGGAAGAAGCTATAGCCCCACTATCAACACCCAAAGCTGAAGTTCTATTTAAACTATTCCCTGACAACTATTGATATACCCTCATAACTATTAAGAACTTTTTCAGTATTAAAATTCTCAAAATTTCCAATAGTTCAACACTAATTTTAGACTCAATAACATAATAACTGTCCTATAATTAATAATGTACAAATTTCATTTATATATAAATAAACTCATAATATTAATGTAATAGAACATAACGGTGTATAGTACATAATATTAATGTACTAGGACATATTATGTATATAGTACATTATATTATATGCCCCATGCATATAAGCAAGTATAATAATTCATTGAAAGTACATAGTACATATAGTTGTTAATCGTACATAGTGCATTAAGTCAAATCAATTCTTGTCAACATGCATATCCCGTCCCCTAGATCACGAGCTTGATCACCATGCCGCGTGAAACCAGCAACCCGCTTGGCAGGGATCCCTCTTCTCGCTCCGGGCCCATGATTCGTGGGGGTAGCTATTTAATGAACTTTATCAGACATCTGGTTCTTTCTTCAGGGCCATGTTCTTAAGATCGCCCATTCTTTCCTCTTAAATAAGACATCTCGATGGACTAGTGACTAATCAGCCCATGCTCACACATAACTGTGCTGTCATACATTTGGTATTTTTTAATTTTTGGGGATGCTTGGACTCAGCTATGGCCGTCTGAGGCCCTGACCCGGAGCATAAATTGTAGCTGAACTTAACTGCACCTTGAGCATCACCATAATGGTAGGCATGAGCATTATAGTCCATGGTAGCAGGACATAAAACTGTATTATACATATTAATCCATATCCCCCCTTCCCCCCTTATATACCCACCACCATTTTTGACACACTCCCCCCTAGATACTTATTCAAATTTATTACGTTTTCAATACTCAAATTAGCACTCCATATAAAATAAGCATGTAAGTGCTTGCTTACATCACAATACCCA